TTCTTTGATACTTCCAAGGCGGTCTCTGCATATTTTGCTTGTGCTTAATCTTTTCTGATTATACTAGAAATCGTATAAGAACTTGTTATAATTGGATTTATTGGATTGTTTCATCAACGATGTTAGGCCAAAATAGCTTTTTGACTATGCGCCAGTGATTCCACTATTATTTATTAGTGAACAATAATTGAATAATTCCTTCATAGAGATAGAGGACATAATTCACATGGATATAGTAAATCTCGCCTGGGCTGCTTTAATGGTAGTCTTTACCTTTTCCCTTTCACTAGTAGTATGGGGAAGAAGTGGACTCTAGAAGTACTACAAATTGAGTTTAGGAATTAAACTGTAGCAATTTTTTTGATAGATCGTTCGGTAAAGCTTTTTTTATTTAAAATTTCAATTTTAAATATCTTCGTTTCGAAATTCTCTTGGATTTTAGTGGAGTAATATATTCTATGAATAAAAAATAAAATATATAGGAAGAATACTCTTTCAATCAAATAAATTTTTCAATTATTTCCGTGTTCGTATTTCGAAAGTAAAAAAAACGTAAAAGGAATACAAATGGTAGGAAATTTTTTCCTACTGAATTCTTCATAAATTTTCTATTTCGCTGAACCTACTCTTACCAAAGAAGGAATATCACGATACTATCGTAGATTGATCTATATTAAATTAACTTGTATTACAATTACAATACTACTTTATATACTACAATATATACTACATATACGACAATATATACTACAATAACAATACTAGATAGTATGGTAGAAAGAAAGATCTGAATCTTTCTACCATACTATCGTATCTCATAGAATACGGCTGCTTTTAGTCTGCCCATTTCATTTAAGACGCGAAATTTGAATCCTTTTCTTCTCTTCAATTATTGATAAGAACAAAAAAGGTAAAGTTTAATTAAAATTAATCACCTTGGCTGACCGTTTTTACGTATATTATAAGTAAAAAAGCGGTAGGAACTAGAATAAACAGTGCAGTAGCAATAAATGCGAGAATATTTACTTCCATAATATCATTGTTTAATTTTTATTTAATTCGCAATAACTCGGGAGTTAATCCCATAGAGATAAAAAATCTTTCGTAAATTCAATGGAATGAATTACATCTCGATGATATCGAATCGGATCAATATCATGAATAACAATATCTGAGCTATCAAATCGCCTCATCATCAAGAATTAAATAGTATAACATAGGAAGATCTGTTTTCCATACCGAACTCAAAAACGGATTCCTGATCCAATCAAAAATTCCTTTTTCTTTTTTTTTATTTATTTATCATTCTTTTACATTCTTTCTTTTCTATAACCTACTGCCCTCTTTGTACAATCATCTGATGAAGTATCATCCAACCGCCCTTTCACTTAACATTGGTTCTAAACAAACCCCAACAAACAATAGAAGCTAAATGAAAAAAAGGAAAGAGTTAAGTTCTAAACCCCTTTTTTTAATGATCTACTTTTCTTGGAAAACAAAAGAAGTATGATAAAGACGATTACAAGTTCCGGTATAAAAAAATAAAATATTCCATCAAATTAACTCTTTTTTGATATATTTATATATTTAAAAGTTTGTTATTTCAAGGAAAAACCCCTAAAAAAAAAAAAAGGCATTCCCTTGCTAATAAAAAAGCGATCCTTGTTTGATCTTTATTTTTTTAATATCCCCTTTACTTGGATTAGTAACGGGACGCATATATCAAAAGCTCAATGTTAAATTTGAATGAGATAGATTATTGTCAATTAGTGAAATTAAAAATTGAGGTTACACAAAATTGGGCCAGAAAAGAATTTTCTTTTAAGATTAAAAGAAAAGTATTCTATCACAGTAACTATATTCAATTTAATTTATTTTATATCGTACAAATTCCATTCATGTATGTACTCCCTGGAAACATACAGGACTCTACACAGATCGGGAGTAATCGAAAAAGAAAAAGCCAGACCCAATACAGTATGGTATGGTATCCCACGCAATTCTGAACCTGATGCTAACAATAATTGTACTAATTCACATATGTCTCTCTCCCGTCAATCGAATCGGTACTGGTCGAAGAGATGGAAATTAAACCAAAGCATTTGTTTGATGATAAATGTGAAACGAAAAAGAAAAAAAGAAGAGGGATCGCGGTTGGGAATGAAATTCTGCTATTTGTACTTCTTTTCTTTTCACAAAAAATAGAGAGATAAATTTATATATTTTTTTTTATTGGATTTGGATTCGTCGGGACTGACGGGGCTCGAACCCGAAGCTTCCGCCTTGACAGGGCGGTGCTCTAACCAATTGAACTACAATCCCAAGTAAATACCATAATAAAATAAAGTATACATTTTTTTATGATTTCATTCTAACCCTTTCAATTTAGATTAGAATTGGCGTGTTGTAACAGAGTCGCGAATGTGATATATTGATACCCATATGGAAATGCACTTTAGTGAGAGTAGCCTGGATTACTAGTAATCTTTTCGTTATTTCC